CGAAAATGACTTTATTCAACAAATCATAAAGATATTGGAACATTATATTTTATTTTTGGAATTTGAGCTGGAATAGTAGGAACTTCTTTAAGTTTATTAATTCGAGCCGAATTAGGTAACCCAGGATCTTTAATTGGAGATGATCAAATTTATAACACTATTGTTACAGCTCATGCTTTTATTATAATTTTTTTTATAGTAATACCAATTATAATTGGTGGGTTTGGAAATTGACTCGTACCTTTAATATTGGGAGCCCCTGATATAGCTTTTCCACGTATAAATAATATAAGATTTTGATTATTACCCCCATCTTTAACTTTATTAATTTCCAGAAGAATTGTAGAAAATGGAGCAGGAACAGGATGAACAGTTTATCCCCCACTTTCATCTAATATTGCTCATGGTGGTAGTTCAGTAGATCTAGCTATTTTCTCTCTTCATTTAGCTGGAATTTCTTCTATTTTAGGAGCTATTAATTTTATTACTACTATTATTAATATAAAATTAAATAATTTATCTTTTGATCAAATACCTTTATTTATTTGAGCTGTAGGAATTACTGCATTTTTATTATTACTATCTTTACCAGTTTTAGCAGGTGCTATTACAATACTTTTAACAGATCGAAATTTAAATACATCTTTTTTTGATCCTGCTGGAGGAGGTGATCCTATTTTATACCAACATTTATTTTGATTTTTTGGTCATCCAGAAGTTTATATTTTAATTTTACCTGGATTTGGTATAATTTCTCATATTATTTCACAAGAAAGAGGAAAAAAAGAAACATTTGGTTGTTTAGGAATAATTTATGCAATATTAGCTATTGGATTATTAGGATTTATTGTTTGAGCTCACCATATATTTACAGTAGGTATAGATATTGATACTCGAGCTTATTTCACATCAGCAACTATAATTATTGCCGTACCAACTGGAATTAAAATTTTTAGTTGATTAGCTACTTTTCACGGAACTCAAATTAACTACTCACCATCAATCTTATGAAGATTAGGATTTGTATTTTTATTTACTGTTGGAGGATTAACAGGTGTAATTTTATCTAATTCTTCAATTGATATTACTTTACATGATACTTATTATGTAGTAGCTCATTTTCATTATGTTTTATCAATAGGAGCAGTATTTGCTATTTTAGGAGGATTTATTCATTGATATCCTTTATTTACTGGACTATCTCTTAATCCATATTTATTAAAAATTCAATTTTTTACTATATTCATCGGAGTAAATTTAACTTTTTTCCCTCAACACTTTTTAGGATTAGCTGGTATACCTCGACGATATTCTGATTATCCAGATTCTTATATTTCATGAAATATTATTTCATCTTTAGGATCCTATATTTCATTAGTGGCTATTATAATAATATTAATTATTATTTGAGAGTCATTAATTAATCAACGAATTGCATTATTTACTTTAAATTTATCATCTTCTATTGAATGATATCAAAATTTACCTCCAGCAGAACATTCATATAATGAACTACCTATTTTAAGTAATTTCTAATATGGCAGATTATATGTAATGGATTTAAACCCCATTTATAAAGGATTATCCTTTTTTTAGAAATGGCAACATGATCAAACCTTAATTTACAAAATGGAGCGTCTCCTCTAATAGAACAAATTATTTTTTTTCATGATCATACTTTAATTATTTTAATTATAATTACAATTTTAGTTGGTTACTTAATAATAAGACTAATGTTTAATAAATATATTAATCGATTTTTATTAGAAGGTCAAATAATTGAATTAATTTGAACTATTTTACCTGCAATTACTTTAATCTTTATTGCACTACCATCTTTACGATTATTATATTTATTAGATGAATTAAATAATCCTTTAATTACTTTAAAATCAATTGGTCATCAATGATATTGAAGATATGAATATTCAGATTTTCATAATATTGAATTTGACTCCTATATAATTCCATCAAATGAAATAACTGCTAATAGATTTCGTTTATTAGATGTAGATAATCGAATTGTTTTACCTATAAATAATCAAATTCGAATTATAGTTACAGCTACAGATGTGATTCACTCTTGAACTATCCCATCATTAGGGGTTAAAGTAGATGCTAACCCAGGACGTCTTAATCAAACTAATTTTTATATTAATCGCCCTGGAATTTTTTATGGACAATGTTCTGAAATTTGTGGAGCAAATCATAGATTTATACCTATTGTAGTTGAAAGAATTTCAATTAAAAACTTTATTAATTGAATTAATAATTATTCATCATTAGATGACTGAAAGCAAGTACTGGTCTCTTAAACCATTTTATAGTAAATTAGCAATTACTTCTAATGATTTAATAAAGAAAAGAATTAGTTAATTTATAACATAAATATGTCAAATTTAAATTATTACTAAGTAATATTCTTTTATTCCACAAATAATACCAATTAATTGATTAATTTCATTTATTTTTTTTATTATAATTTATTTAATTTTTAATATTATAAATTATTATATTTTTAATAATAAAAATATTAATAAAAATAATAATTTTAAAAATAAAATTAAAAATTTCGATTGAAAATGATAAGTAATTTATTTTCAATTTTTGACCCCTCTACTAATTTATTTAATATTCCATTTAATTGAATTAGAACAATTTTAGGAATTATATTTATTCCTTATTCATTTTGATTAATTCCTAATCGACATTTTTTTTTATGAAATTTTATTTTATTAAAATTACATAATGAATTTAAAACACTATTAAAAAATAATTATTTTCAAGGTTCAACTTTTATTTTTATCTCAATATTTACTTTTATTTTATTTAATAATTTTTTAGGGTTATTCCCTTATATTTTTACAAGAACTAGTCATTTAACATTATCCTTATCAATTTCTTTACCATTATGATTAAGTTTTATAATTTATGGTTGATTAAATAATTCCCAACATATATTTATCCACATAATTCCTCAAGGAACTCCTACTATTTTAATACCATTTATAGTACTAATTGAAACTATTAGAAATATTATTCGACCTGGGACATTAGCTGTACGATTAACAGCTAATATAATTGCAGGACATTTATTAATAACTTTATTAAGAGGAAATGGACCTAATATAAGATCATATTTTATTATAATTCTTATTTTAATTCAAATTTTATTATTAATTTTAGAGTCAGCAGTTGCGGTTATTCAATCTTATGTAATTGCAATTTTAAGAACATTATATTCTAGAGAAGTAAATTAAAAATGAAAACAAATTTTAATCACCCATTTCACTTAGTAGATTATAGTCCATGACCTTTAACAGGAGCTATTGGAGTTTTAATTTTAGTTACAGGAATAGTAAAATGATTCCATAATTTTAATATAAATTTATTAATCTTAGGATATTTAGTTGTTATTTTAACAATATTTCAATGATGACGAGATGTATGCCGAGAAGGAACTTTACAAGGTAAACATACAATTTTAGTTACAAAAGGACTTCGATGAGGAATAATTTTATTTATTGTATCAGAAATTTTCTTTTTTGTATCTTTTTTTTGAGCTTTTTTTCATAGAAGTCTTGCCCCTAATATTGAAATTGGAGCAATTTGACCCCCAACTAGTATTATTCCATTTAATCCATTTCAAATCCCCTTATTAAATACTATTATTTTAATTAGATCAGGAGTATCTGTAACTTGAGCACATCATGCAATTATAGAAAATAATAATTCTCAAATAACTCAAGGATTATTTATTACAATTATATTAGGAATTTATTTTACTATTTTACAAGCATATGAATATTTTGAAGCTCCTTTTACTATTGCAGATAGAATTTATGGTTCAACATTCTTTATAGCAACTGGATTTCATGGACTTCATGTCATTATTGGAACATTATTCTTAATAATTTGTTTAATTCGACATTTAAATAACCATTTTTCAAGAAATCATCATTTCGGATTTGAAGCAGCAGCCTGATATTGACATTTTGTAGATGTAGTTTGATTATTCCTTTATATTTCTATTTATTGATGAGGAAATTAATTATTTATATAATATATTTAGTATATTTGACTTCCAATCAAAAAGTTTAATAATTTTAATATAAATAATTATTTTAATATTAAATATTTTTATAATTATTATAATAATTTCTAATATTATAATATTATTATCTATTATTATCTCTAAAAAAACTTATAGAGATCGTGAAAAATGTTCACCCTTTGAATGTGGATTCGACCCTAAATCTTCAGCTCGAATTCCCTTCTCACTTCATTTTTTTCTTATTACAGTAATTTTTTTAATTTTTGATGTAGAAATTGCACTTATTTTCCCTATTATCCCCTTATTTAAAATAGTAAATTTTTTTTTTTGAACAAAAATTAGATTTTTCTTTATTTTAATCTTATTAATTGGGTTATATCATGAATGAAACCAAAATATATTAAATTGAACAAATTAGGATTATAGTTTAAATAAAACTTTTGATTTGCATTCAAAAAATATTATATAAAATAATTTATCTTAAATAAGAAGCAATATTGCATTTAATTTCGACTTAAAAGAAAGAGTTAATTAACTCCTTATTTTTAATTGAAACCAAAATAGAGGTATATCACTGTTAATGATATTATTGAATGTATATTCCAATTAAATTTAAAATAGAAATATAAAGATTAAAATTAAGCTGCTAACTTAATTTTTAGTGGTTAAATTCCATTAATATTTCTTATTTATATAGTTTAAATAAAACTTTACATTTTCATTGTAAGAATAAAAAAATTTTTTTATAAATATTTAAAGATAATTATATCTCCTTAATATCTTCAATATTATGCTCTATTTTATAAGCTATTTAAATTTAAATATTAAATAATATTATAAATAAAATAATTATTATTCAAACAACAAATCTAAATAAATAAATTTTAAAATTATTTATTTGATAAATATTATAATATACAGAATATTTTTTCATAATTGATATTATACCAAACCCTCTATAAATTTCTCTTCAACCTAAATCAATATTTTTAACTAAATTTTGTCTAAAATTTAAAAAATAATAATTTAAACCATAAGTAGATAAATTAGGTATAAATCATATTATACCTAAAAAATTTCTTAAGTTATAAGTTATAATAAATTTATTTATTGAATAAATATTTATATTTCTAATTAAATATCCAAAAATACCCCCAATTAATCTCACATAAATTACTATTATTTTTATATTAAAAGGTAAATAAATTATATAAGGATAAGAAAAAATTATTCAATTTAAAAATCTTCCTCTAACTACTCTTATAAATAATAATGTAAACATTCTTTTTAATATGATATAATCTTCATCATATAAATTATAAACTCTTATTAAATTATAATCATTAATTATTAAATATATAACTAAACGAAATCTATAAAATATTGTTAATCCTGTAGAAAAATAAAATAAAAAAAAAATTCTTAAATTAAATGAACTAAAACTAACTATTTCTAAAATCAAATCCTTAGAATAAAACCCTGCTAAAAAAGGAATCCCACATAAAGCTATATTTGAAATATTTATACATAATGTAGTTAAAGGAATATATAATGAAATCCCCCCTATAAATCGAATATCCTGTATATCATTTATTATATGAATAATTACCCCAGCACATATAAATAATAAAGCTTTAAATATAGCATGAGTTAATAAATGAAAAAAAGCTAAATCAGGTATGCCCATACTTAAAATTCTTATTATTAAACCTAATTGTCTTAAAGTAGATAAAGCAATAATTTTTTTTAAATCAAATTCATAATTAGCAGAAATACCCGCTATAAATATAGTTAAACCTGACAATAATAATAATAATTTAAAAAAAAAAGTATCTAATAATAATATATTAAATCGAATTAATAAATAAACTCCCGCTGTAACTAATGTAGATGAATGAACTAAAGCTGAAACAGGGGTAGGAGCAGCTATAGCTGCAGGTAATCAAGATCTAAAAGGAATTTGAGCTCTTTTAGTTATAGCTGCTATAATAATCATTCTTCTTACAAACTTTATTTCTCAATCATTATTTATAAATTCTAAATAAAAAATATAATTTCAACTACCATAATTTATTATTCAAGAAATTACTATTAAAATTAAAACATCCCCAATACGATTAGATAAAGCAGTTAATATACCAGCATTATAAGATTTTAAGTTTTGATAATAAATAACTAAACAATATGATACTAAACCTAATCCATCTCATCCTAATAAAATTCTAATAATATTAGGTCTAATAATCAATAATATTATAGAAAACACAAATAATAAAACTAAAATAATAAATCGTATTAAATTTAATTCAGATCTCATATATCTTTTTCTATAATAAATTACAACAGAAGAAATTAAAAAAACAAATATTATAAATAATAAAGATATTCAATCTAATAGAATAGCTATTACAATTCTTATTGAATTAAAAGAAATAATCTCCCACTCTAAAAAAAAAACTATATTATTTATAATAAAATAAATTATAAAAATAAAATTTAATATTCTTATTAAAAATAAAAAAATAAAAGAAATAAAACAAATTGAATATTTTATATCATTAATAATTTAAAATGAATTTATTCATATTTTTGACACCACAAATCAATATTTTTATTAAATTATTTAAATAAAATCAAATTATTCTATAATCAATTTTTATAATTAAAATATTTAAAGGTAATCAATGAAGTATTAATATTAAATATTCACGAGAAACCCCTGTATAATATCTATAAATACCTGAATAATATTTTCCATGTTGAATAAATGAATATAAATATAATCTATAACCAGCTCTAAAAAAAGAAATTATTATTAATATTAATATTGAAATTCAAGATCATCTTATTAATCTATTAATCAAACTAATTTCTCCTATTAAATTTAAACTAGGAGGAGCAGCTATGTTAGAGGATATTAATAAAAATCATCATAATCTTATTGAAGGTATAAAATTTATTATACCCTTATTAATATATAATCTTCGTCTATGTAATCGTTCATATCTAATATTAGCTAAACAAAATATCCCAGAAGAACATAACCCATGACCAATTATTAAAATATAAGAACCAATAAACCCTCAATAATTTATAATTATAATCCCTCTAATTACAATTCTTATATGTGCTACAGAAGAATAAGCAATTAAAGATTTAATATCAACTTGAGAAAAACATTTTAATCTAATATAAAATCCCCCAATTAATCTAATTACAATTCAAATATAATTTAATTTTAAATTAATTTCTTGAAGAAAAATTATTAAACGTAATAAACCATAACCACCTAATTTTAATATAATCCCAGCTAAAATTATTGATCCCGATACTGGAGCTTCTACATGAGCCTTTGGTAATCATAAATGAACAAAATATATAGGTATTTTTACTAAAAAAGCTATAATTATAGAAAAATATAATATATAAATATCTAAATTTATAAATTTTAAATAATAAATTATTATAACTTGCATTTCATTATAAACATAAAAAATTCCTATTAATAAAGGTAAAGAAACAAATAAAGTATAAAATAATAAATATATCCCTGCTTGAATCCGTTCAGGTTGATATCCCCAACCAATAATTAATATTAAAGTAGGAATTAATCTCCCCTCAAAAAATAGATAAAATAAAAATATATTTGAAACTCTAAAAGTTAAATATAATATAATTAATAAAAAAATAATATTGAATAAAAAAAAATTTACATAAAAATTTATTTTATATAAATTTTCTCTTGCTATAATTATTAATACAGAAATTCAAATTCTTAATATAATTAAACCATAAGATATAATATCACAAGATAATATATATCTAAAATTACAAAATAAATTTAATCTTATACCTAAATTTATAAATAAAAATATTAATAAAAATAATATTATTTGAACCATTCAAAATATATTTTTTATAAAACATAAAGGAATTATAAAAATTATTATAAATAAAAATTTTATCATTAATTAAATTAATTTATAAAATTAATTTTATAAATATTAAAAATAAATTAATTAAATTTATAATAAATTAAATCTTTGAAAATAATCATTTCCATGGGTACGAATTATGGAAACTAAAATAGATAAACCTAAAGCACCCTCACAAACTGAAAAAACTAAAAATACTATTAATATATATATATCATAATCAATTATTATTAAATAAATTAATATAAAAAAAAAAATTCTTAAAACAATAAACTCTAATCTTAATAAAACAATTAATAAATGCTTATGTTTTGAAACAAAAATTAAATTTCCAACAATAAATATTATAACAAAAACAAATCATATATTTAAAATTATCATTATGTTTTTATAGTTTAAATAAAAATATTGGTCTTGTAAATCAAAGTTAAGTTATAAACTTTAAAAACTTCAAAGAAAAAGAATATCTTTATCAATAATCTCCAAAATTATTATTTTTTTTAAACTATTCCTTGATTTGAAATCACAAAAATAATATTTTCAATTTTATTAATTATAATCTCAATTTATATATATTTTCTAAATAATCCTCTTTCTATAGGATTAATAATTTTAATTCAAACATTATTAACATGTTTATTATCTGGTATATTAATTAAAACTTATTGATTTTCATATATTTTATTTTTAACCTTTTTAGGGGGATTATTAGTTTTATTTATTTATGTATCAAGAATTGCCTCAAATGAAATATTTAAACCAATATTTAATTTAAAAAAAATTAGTTTATTTATATTAATATTATTTATAATAACTCAATTTATTTATAACAATAATATTTATTGAATAAACTTATCATTTAATTCAGATATGAGTAACTTCTTAGAATTAACCATATTTACTAATAATGAAAATAAAATTAATTTAAGAAAACTATATAATAATCAAACATTTTTAATTATAATAATATTAGTAATTTATTTATTTATTACTTTAATTGCAGTAGTAAAAATTACTAATATTTTTTACGGTCCTTTACGATCTTCATTAAATTAAAATGATAAATAAAAATTTTTCTATAATTCGAAAAACTCATCCAATTTTAAAAATTATTAATGGATCTTTAATTGATATGCCAAGACCATCAAATATTTCTTCTTGATGAAATTTTGGATCTTTATTAGGATTATGCTTAATTATTCAAATTTTAACAGGACTATTCTTAACAATATATTATACAGCTAATATTGAAATAGCTTTTTACAGAGTAAACTATATTTGCCGAAATGTAAACTATGGTTGATTAATTCGAACTCTTCATGCTAATGGTGCATCATTTTTTTTTATTTGTGTATATTTACATATTGGACGAGGAATTTATTATGAATCTTTCAATTTAAAGTATACATGAACAGTAGGGGTAATTATTTTATTTTTATTAATAGCAACAGCATTTATAGGATATGTATTACCTTGAGGTCAAATATCTTTCTGAGGAGCTACTGTTATTACAAACTTATTATCAGCAATCCCATCTTTAGGGATTAAAATTGTAACTTGAATTTGAGGGGGATTTGCAGTAGATAATGCAACTTTAACTCGATTCTATACTTTTCACTTTTTACTACCATTTATTATTCTAATAATAACTATAATTCATTTACTATTTTTACATCAAACAGGATCTAATAACCCTTTAGGATTAAATAGAAATTTAGATAAAATTCCATTTCACCCATTTTTCGTTTTTAAAGACTTAATTGGATTTATTATCTTAATATTTATTTTAACTATTTTAACTTTAACTAATCCCTACTTATTAGGGGATCCAGATAATTTCATTCCTGCTAATCCTTTAGTAACTCCAGTACACATTCAACCAGAATGATATTTTTTATTTGCTTATGCAATTCTTCGATCTATTCCAAATAAATTAGGAGGAGTAATTGCCCTTGTTATATCAATTCTTATTTTAATTATCCTACCTTTTACATTTAATAAAAAAATTCAAGGAATCCAATTCTACCCTATCAATCAATTATTATTTTGATCTATAATTACTATTATTATTTTATTAACTTGAATTGGAGCACGACCAGTTGAAGATCCTTATATTATTACAGGTCAATTACTTACTGTTATATATTTCTCTTATTTTATTCTAAACCCATTAATTAGAAAGTATTGAGATAAATTAATTTTTAATTAAATTTAATTATATTAATTAATGAGCTTGTAAAAGCATTTGTTTTGAAAACTTAAGAAAGAATTCTAATTCTATTAATTTATACTAAAAATAATTAATTATATTAAAAATACTTTAAACCCTAAAAAAAATAATAAAAAATTCAATGAAATAGGTAAATATCTTTTTCAAGCTAAATATATTAATTTATCATAACGATATCGAGGTAAAGTACCTCGAACTCATACAAAAATAAAAGAAATTAATCTTAATTTTAAATAAAATAAAATACTCAAATCAAATCCCCCTAAATAAATTAATGTAAATAATAAACTTATAAATAAAATTCTAGAATATTCAGCTAAAAAAATTAATACAAATCCCCCACTTCTATATTCTACATTAAATCCTGAAACTAATTCTCTCTCCCCCTCAGCAAAATCAAATGGAGTTCGATTAGTTTCAGCTAATCTAGATCTTATTCAACATAAACTTAAAGGAAATATCAAAATAATAAATCAAATTATATTTTGATAAAAACTAAATATTAACAAATTAAAATCTATAATCATAATAATTCTAGATATCAAAATTAAAGATAATCTAACTTCATAAGAAATAGTTTGAGCGACAGCTCGCAACCCCCCTAATAATGCATAATTAGAATTAGACGATCAACCAGAAACTATAACAGTATAAACCCCTAATCTCGTACAACATAAAAAAAATAAAATACCTAAATTAAATCTAATTAAATTAAAATAATAAGGAATTAACATCCAAATTATTAAACATAAAATAAATCTTAAAATAGGAGAAAAATAATAACAAATATAATTAGAAAAATTAGGATAAGTTTGTTCCTTAGTAAATAATTTAATACCATCTGAAAAAGGCTGTAAAATTCCTATAATTCCAACTTTATTGGGACCTTTACGAATTTGAATGTAACCTAACACTTTCCGCTCTAATAAAGTTAAATAAGCAACCCCAATTAAAACCCCAATAATTAAAATTAATAATCCAATTATAATCAAATAAATATCAAAAATAAACATTTACTATCTATATAATTTAAATTATATATAAATGAACTCTAAAATCATTACATTTTTCTGCCAAAATAGTCAATAATAAATAATATATATATATATATATATAATCAATCATATATCTAAATTTTTTATTTAATTTTAATGAAATTCAATAATAATAAATTTAATTTAAATATTTAATCCTTTCGTACTAAAATATTTTAAATATCAAAAGATAGAAACCAACCTGGCTTACACCGGTTTGAACTCAGATCATGTAAGATTTTAATGATCGAACAGATCAAAAATTTTAAACTTCTGCATTTAAATTTTATCTTAATCCAACATCGAGGTCGCAAACTCTTTTTTTTATATGAACTAAAAAAAAAAATTACGCTGTTATCCCTAAGGTAATTTTTTCTTATAATCAATAATATTGGATCAAATTACCACTTATTTATGTTCAACCATAAAAAAAGTTAATTCTATTTTTTTGTCACCCCAACAAATTAAATTAAATTATTTTAATTATTAAATTTATAAATAATCTTAATAATTTAACTTATAAAACTCTATAGGGTCTTCTCGTCTTTTTAATTTATCTTAGCTTTTTAACTAAAAAATTAAATTATATATTTATAATTAAGAGACAGTATATATTTCATCCAATCTTTCATACAAGTCATCAATTAAATGACTAATGATTATGCTACCTTTGTACAGTCAAAATACTGCAGCCCTTTAATAATTAAATCAGTGGGCAGATTAGACTTTATATTATTTACAAAAAGACATGTTTTTGATAAACAAGTGAATATATATTTTTGCCGAATTCCTTTTAATTAATTAAAATAAAAATAATAATTTAAATTAATTATTTTATTTATATACTAATTTTATCATTATATTAAATTTTATATTATTTAAAATTTTTTTTTTATAAAAATATAAAATTAAATTAAATTTTATTTTTAATGAAATTATTTATAATAAATTAAAATTTATTAACAATATAAATTATATAATTTTCAATAATTTTTTATTATAATTTATATAAATTTAATTTAAAGCTTATCCCCTAAAATATAAAATTATTATATAAAATTATTAATTAATTAATAATTTCATATAATAATATAAAATTAAATTTTTTTCTAAAAAAACTAGATATCTTTAAAAACGATTAACATTTCATTTCCAATTAATTATTTAAAATATTTTTGCTACAATAAATTTTATAATTAATTATCTCTTTTAAATTCGAGAAATTATTACCTAATAAAAATTTTTAATAAACTCTGATACACAAGATACAATAAATTAAAATTACTTTTAAATAAATTAAATTTTCAACTATTTCAAAATTCTTTCACAATACTAATAAACTATAAAAAAATTAATTTTTTCAATAAATATACTTTAACCCCCTTAAAATAATATTTTATTTAAAAATTCTTTTATTATAAATAATTTATTAATTTTTTCCCCTCAAATTAATTAAATTTTAATATCTTTTCAATGTAAATGAAATACTTTTAATCAAGCTCTAATTTGTTCTTTCTAGAAACACTTTCCAGTACCTCTACTTTGTTACGACTTATTTCAACTTATTATATATGAAAGTGACGGGCAATATGTACATATTTTAATTTTAAATCATTTTAATAAATTAAATAAAATTACATTTAAATCCACCTTCAATTAATTATTACAAATTAATATTCATTTAAATAAATTTATTGTAATCCATTATATTCTTAATTATAATCTGCATCTTGATCTGATTTAAATTAAAATTTTAATTTTTAAATATTATTTTTTTTTAAAAATATTTTTTTAACAACGATATACAAAATTATAAATTAAGTAAATTTATTCGTGGATTATCAATTATTAAACAGATTCCTCTAAATGAACTAAAATACCGCCAAATTATTTAAGTTTCAATAAATAATTATCTACTATTTTAGTTTTATAAATTTAAATTTTAATAATAGGGTATCTAATCCTAGTTTTTTTAAAAATTTATTAAATCATAAATTAAATCATAAATTTTAATTAAATTAAAATTTCACTTAATAATTTAAAATTTATATTATAAAATAAATTTATTTATTAATTACTAATAAAATTTAATTTAACTTTTGTTTAACCGCAACTGCTGGCACAAAATTTGTTATTAATTCAAGTATTACTAAATCTTAATTTCTTAAATAATTTAATATTAATTACTACAAAATTAATTTATTATTAAAATAATTATTAATTAACACTAAAATTTATATGTAAAATAAACTTATAATAAATTATTAAACCATAAAAAATTTAATTTATATGTAATTTTTTTTAAATAGATTTTTTTTTTTTTTTTTTATATTAAAATATTTAATATAAATTATTAAATTTTTAATAATTTTTCTTTCCTTTTTTTTATAATATTAATATTAAAACCTAAATAATTAATAAACAATTATTGTTAATTTAAATAAATACATATTAATATAATTAATATTAATTTTATAATATATAATATATTATTAATATATTAATATATTAAATATTTAATATATATATATATATATATATATATATATTAATTAATTCATATATAAAACCATTTCTAATATTTATTTATATAATAATAAATAATAATTTAAAAATAAGCTAAATTTAAGCTTTTGGGTTCATACCCCAAATATAAAGGAAACCCCTTTTTTTTAAAAATAAAGTGCCTGATTAAAGGATTATTCTGATAGGATAAATTAAGTAAATATTTTACCTTTATTATATTTTATAGAATTAAACTATACCTAATAGTATCAAAAACTATTGTGCATCTTACACTAAAATATAATATTGAATTTTAAATTCTTAAAAGAATATTTACATATTCTTATTTTAGATTTATATACTTAATTCTAATAAAATGTTTTTTTTTTTTATTTTATTTTTTAGTACACTTATTTCTATTTCTTCTAATACATGATTTGGATGTTGAATTGGATTAGAAATTAATCTTTTAAGATTTATCCCCCTTATTTCTAATTCTAATAATTTATTAGCATCTGAAGCATCACTTAAATATTTTTTAACACAAGCTATTGCTTCTATTAATTTTTTATTTACAATTTTAATAAAAATAATTATAATAAAAAATTTTGAAATAAATAACTTTATTCTTATTATAATAAATTCTTCAATATTAATAAAAATAGGAAGAACCCCCTTCCATTTTTGATTCCCTAATATTATTGAAGGTTTAACATGATTTAATAGTCTTATTTTAATAACTTGACAAAAAATTACCCCTATAATTTTACTTTCTTATTGTTTTAATAAAAATTTTATTATTATTATTATTATTTTTAATATTATTATTGGAGCTATTGGAGGATTAAATCAAACTTCATTACGAAAATTAATAGCTTTTTCTTCAATTAACAATCTAGGATGAATAATAAGAGCTATTATAATTAGTCAAACTTTATGAATTTTTTATTTTTTATTATATTCTTTTATAATTACAATTATATGTTTTTTATTTCATATTTTAAATATATATTTTATTAATCAATTATTTATTAATAATATAAATTTTTTAATTAAAATTAATTTATTAATTAATTTTCTTTCTTTAGGAGGATTACCGCCATTTATTGGATTTTTCCCTAAATGAATTATTATTAATTTTTTAATTAATAATAAAATATATTTATTAACTCTATTATTTATAATAATAAGATTAATTATATTATTTTATTATATTCGAATTATTTATTCAGCTTTTATATTTAATTATTTAAAAATAAAATGATTTAAAATTTTTATTAAAAATAATTTTTTTATTATTATTAACTTTTTTTCTTTTATTTCAATAACAGGAATAATCTTAAGAACTTTTTTTTTTTTTTAAGGTTTTAAGTTAAATAAACTAATAATCTTCAAAATTATTTATAAAGAAATATTCTTTAAGCCTTAATAGATAATCTATTCCTTAAAATTTGCAATTTTATATCATTATTGAATATAAGACTACTATTAAATATAAATAATAAAAGAGAAAAATCTCGTTAATAAATTTACAATTTATCGCTTAACCTCAGCCATTTTATTAG